GTTGGACATAAATCCAATTTTTAATTTTTTTGGATTCCTTAGAGTTTGTTTTTCCCCTTCCTGGCGGTATCAAGATGCCACTGTGTCGGGATATCTTATCTGTCTTGTCCGGAAAATGGATATCCCCCGAAAATATTTTTAGTTCAATCCTTTTTTTTTTTCTCTCCACTCGGATCAACCCGCCGACTTGGCTTCTTATATTTAAAGTGATTCGTGTATCGACTCCAATGATACTATAGTTCTGTACCATTATGGCAGAGGATTCGGGTAAAATATGCACTTCTTCGGGAATGAAAAAAAAGCGATCTACTTTCATTTCGTATTTTGTCTTAAATTTTTGGACTCCTCGATACTCAATCATATCCTCTTTTTGGATGATTGAGTCCGCCTTTAGAGTCCCATATTTAAGAATTCCGGAACTATTTCTTCTGTATCTAGGATCATCAAAAAAAGCAAAAATACTATTTCTACGGAAAATACCATTTATGGGTATTTCTATTGAGATACCTGAATGCGGTATGAATTCTTTCTCTTGCTCTTGAATCAATTGTAATGGAATGAGAAATCTATTTCTTCGCCTTTTTGCTAATAAATCCGAGTTCTCATGAAAAATATCAGAATATATGAAATTATAATGACTAGTACCTGCGATTCCATTCAATTCTGAATAATCGGGAATCCCGGATTTTTTTTTATCATAAAAATCCGAACTAAAAAATTTTTTGCTCGCTTGATCGTTATTCCCTGAGAGGCTAGAAATATTTTTTCTTTCGATGGAAATAAAGGGTATGTTCATTTGATCTTGATCTTTGTGGATCGAAAAAAGAATTAGACTAGATCCGCACGAACCTCCTGATAATATCCATAAATGACTTGTTTTTGGTAAGAGATGGACATTACTATATGTAAATTCGGGTGCGTGGGACACATCAGTACTCCAGTGCATTTCGCCCTCTGAGTCAGAATAAATATATTTTCTAACCCTCTCTTTAAAATGAAAAGTGTATGTTCCCTCGCGAATCTCAGCAATCACCTGTTCTGATTCCACATATTGATCATTTTGAACTAAAAGAAAACTTTTTGGTGGAATAGTCACGCTATGTATAATATCTTCGCTCTCAATAATTACAGACAAGTCTATATAACACAGAAAGGCAGGATGCCCGTGACGTGTCCGTGTAGGATGAACCAAATCCTCATTGAATTTTATTTTTCCATTATAAGGGGCTCGTACATGTTCGGCAGTACCTCCTGTAAATACTCCGCCGGTATGAAAGGTTCTTAATGTTAGTTGAGTCCCCGGTTCGCCAATAGATTGACCCGCAATAATACCTACAGCTTCCCCCAATTCAACTAGGTCACCATGAGTGGGGCTCCGACCATAACATAATCGACAGATCCAAGACGTACTCCGACAAGTAAAGGGAGTTCGAATAGATATTGATTGTGTTCCAAAGGTTATTAATCGGTTGACAAGTCCAATCCCAAGATCTTGATTTCGAAAGGCGACACATCGGGAACCTATGTATATATCGTCTGCTAAGACACGACCAATTAATGTTTGAATAAAAATTCTTTCTGACATCATCCGATTTTTATTTCGAGGACTCACAGAAATCCCTCGGATAGTGCCACAATCTGTTCTACGTACAACAATATGTTGAACTACTTCAACAAGTCGACGCGTAAGATATCCAGCATCTGATGTGCGTACAGCAGTATCTACAACTCCTTTACGGGCTCCATAGCAAGAAATAATATATTCTGTTAAAGATAGTCCTTCGCGTAAATTGCTTTGAATAGGTAAATCAATCATTTGTCCTTGGGGATCCGACATTAATCCTCTCATACCTACTAATTGATGTACTTGAGATGCATTTCCCCTAGCCCCCGAAAAAGACATCATATGGACTGGGTTGAAAGGGTCCGTCATCCTAAAATTAGGATTCATTTCTTGTCGCAAATATTCACTTGTAGCATACCATATCTCAATAGATTGGCGTAATTTTTCTACCGCATGTACATTCCCATAATGATGGTGTTTTTCCAAAATCAAACTTTGTTGTTCAGCATCTTGGACAAGCCAGCCCTTGGAAGGTATCGTTAAAAGATCATCAATTCCTAATGAAATGGATGTAGCAGTGGCTTGCTGGAAACCTAGAGTCTTTACTTGATCTAGGATGTGTGATGTATATGCCATCCCGAAGTGATCTATTAATCGGCTAATAAGTCGTTTAATAGCAGTTCCATCTATCACTTTATTGTGAAATACCAGATTGGCCCGTTCCGCCATAAGTACCTCCATATTCTGCTGAATGGGATTCGACAATGAGTTTGAGTCAATGATTGCAAAACTTCCTTTTCTCGATCTTGATTTGCGTAGAATTTTAGGTCAAGAACTATGCTACGGTCCGAGTTGAATCGGAGAGGTCTGAATTCACACGGGTGTCCTAGAATTACTTTTTTTTATACCATATTATTAGGTATCATACGAACAGGC